CGCCTCAAACGTGTCAATATTCTCACTAATGGTACGTAAATGTAACTCCTTGTTCAAAGAACTATTCAGAGTGCCTCGAGCTCCTTTTAAAACTTGTTGGAAAACCTGTTGTCGGACTTGCTGAACCGCCCTTTGGTGGTCAAAACGAATGGTTTCATTTTTGTAATTTTCTAATTCTTCCAAAGTCTTATAAGTTGACTTAATCAAATTCAATTTTTCTCGTTCTATCTCCGAGTATCCATTCAGTCGAAATTGATCTGCTTCCCTTTCGACTTTCCGTAAGCGAGCCCGGGCTTTTTCCAGCCGTTGAATGGCCCCCCCCTGCAGTTCCTCTGAATTTCGAATAGTATTCAGGATCTTCCGTTTTCGATTATCTAATAAATCACTTAATGAAAGTAGATTATCTTTCCATTCATCTCAAAACTTACATGATCCCTTCCCGAACCAAACATGAATTTTTCGATTCATTTGGCTCTCACACTCAATTACTTCAACTTTTTAAGTATGGGGGCAATTCCCATATCTTTTTTTTAATGTAATGAGCCTATCCTCTACCTCCCTTCTCTATTCATATTCCAAGATGTCGCGACTAATCACTAATCCAAGACCAGAATATTTTGAGGACTCTTCTGACGGAACAAAACAAAAATATTGAATTGTCAGCAAAGTTGTTTCTTTTTTTCGTCAAATCCAAAGAATTCTTCTTACTTTATATTATACACAGGTCACCGATTCAGCAGAAAAAGCGGTTGATTGAAATATTTCAAATATTTTGCATTCCAATAAAAGAAAGGGCTCAAATAATTTTATCGACATGAGTGTTTTATATCGAAAAAAAAACAAATTCCAATTATTCATTTTGCAAACATTTCTATTCTATATTAATATAGTAGTAGAAAGAGTACCATGCTGCGTCTGGACTTCAAACAGTTTGGTTTAGCTTTAACCATGTTAATGACCCCACACTATTGGTTTGGTTGATAGAGAATCAAAGTAGATTTACCAATGAATCACGAAATGCTATGGTTCTTAAATATGATTTGAAATTGATTCAGAAGTAATTCGCGGAATCGTGCACCTTTTTCGATCTAGTTATAATGAAAAAAAGTACAGCTGGTTGGATCCAGCCTATTCTTGAAATAAACAACTCGCACGCACTCCCTTTCCAAAAAAGATCAATACACCAAGGACTACACTTAGATTTATTGGATTTGTTGCTAAAATATCGGTATTAAACCCGAAACTCCCGGCAAATGACCAGCGAACCAAGGAAACGAAAGAATCGGTTATATTTTTCATATTATCTCCTCTTTTAGATAGACTAAAAAAAAATACGGAATTTGCATATTTATAGGATTAAACAAAGGGATTCGCAAATAAAAGCGCTAATGCTACAACCAGTCCATAAATTGTTAAAGCTTCCATAAAAGCCAGACTAAGCAATAAAGTACCTCGTATTTTTCCCTCCGCCTCGGGCTGTCTCGCGATACCTTCTACAGCTTGACCCGCAGCAGTACCTTGACCTACTCCAGGTCCAATAGAAGCAAGCCCGACGGCCAACCCAGCGGCAATAACAGAAGCGGCAGAAATCAGTGGATTCATGATAAGTTCCTCGCACTAAAATAAAGAAATAGTTAATGATACAATCGTCCAATGAATTATGACTTAATTATTCCGTCGCTAAGATTCATCCAGTCGAAATAACTAAGAACTCGGAATTGAAGTAATAATAATATTAGTATTAAATCATAAAAGCTACTTTGATATCTCTTTTTTAGTTCCGATCCACAGGATTTTTGTGAATCCATACGACTTTTGTTCTTCCATTTCTTCTTTCCAAACCCTTTTTTAATTCTTCGTTCGTTAGTTTTCTTTATTTCATCGCTTTATTCATTCACATTCAATTCACAGGCAAAGACGAAACCGAAGAATTTCTATTGGAATCTCTATCTAAGTTCACAATAGTAGGGCGGATTAGATATATCTTTAGTTGATATATAACTATCGATATCTAATATCATATATACATGTCTTTCTTCCATAACGTAAACCAACTATTCATATCTTCATATCTTAGATTCAAACTATTCGTATCTTAAAGTCAATCGTATTCTAGAATCATTCTTGGAACCATACACAAGGGTTGGCTTAGAGTCATTAGATCCCATATACCCAATTCTGTTCCCCTCTCCCAATCAACCCATTTTTTATGAATCTCGTTTGGCGAATCATTGCATAGAAATAAACATAAGTATTTTATTCCGGTAAGGTCATTCACTTTAATTATTTAATTATTTATTAATATTTTCTTTTGGTCAATCGTTGAATTGAATAAAATCAACTGAAATGGGAATCATTCTAGAAAGCATCTTTCTTTTTCTTTTTTTTTTAATCACACACCGTGTAAATTGTGATACTATGATACTATAAGAATTTTTATATTAAGGATTTTTATTCAAATAATGACTCCTTCTATTTGAATTGAATGGACAAAACAATAGAATGATAATATTCATTGGCAGGAGTATGATATAATAAAGCCAAACATGGATTTTAGGAAAAAGATCTTTTTGATCTCTTTCCTTTTTTACAATTCCCCAATATCTGAATTTTTTTCTATGACTCTTGGTCGTATATCCCGTATTTGTCTATTTCTATTTGTATATTGATGTTTCCTAAGTGGATTATCTTTAGTTACGCATACACTGCGTTATTCTAAGCTAAAAAAAAAAAAAAAAAGAGACTATTTCGAAAACTAGTCAATGATGGCCCTCCATAGATTCGCCTATATAGGCCGCCGCTAAAGTTGCAAAAATAAGAGCTTGAATACCGCTTGTAAATAATCCAAGGAACATCACAGGTATAGGAACCACTAAAGGTACTAAAGAAACAAGAACAACAACTACTAATTCATCAGCTAATATATTCCCGAAAAGTCGAAAGCTAAGTGATAAAGGTTTTGTGAAATCTTCTAAAATGTTAATGGGTAAAAGAATTGGAGTCGGTTGAATGTATTTACTGAAATAACCTAATCCCTTTTTAGAAAGACCCGCATAGAAATATGCTACTGACGTGAGCAAGGCTAAAGCAACGGTAGTATTGATATCATTCGTAGGTGCAGCTAACTCCCCATGGGGTAACTGTATTATTTTCCAAGGTAAAAGAGCACCGGACCAATTCGAAACAAAAATAAATAGAAACATAGTTCCAATAAAGGGAACCCATGGACCATATTCTTCTCCAATCTGAGTTTTGCTCACGTCTCGAATAAATTCAAGGACATATTCGAAGAAATTTTGACCGGCAGTCGGAATAGTTTGTGGATTCCGAACAGCTATAAGGGCTGAACCTAATAAGATAGCAATTACAACCCAAGAAGTAATAAGTACTTGGGCATGGACTTGTAAGCCTCCTATTTGCCAATAGAAATGTTGGCCTACTTCCACACCGGATATATCGTATAACCCTTTTAGTGTGTTACTGGAACATGATATAACATTCATATTGCCCTCTAACAGAAATAGAACTTTAAAAAGAATTATTTTGATTCAACCCTCTCCCTCTCGACTTGTATACTTTAATTAGAATTATCCGTTTTGAATACCCGCTAATCACATAATATCCACAGTTTTTTTTAATTTCTTTTCTTTTATGCGATTCAAGAAGAGTAACCGATTCCAAAAATCCAAAAACCCATGTAGTTACCAAAAAAATTGATTTATCTTATTATTAATCAAGGATTTCGTATATAGCTAGAACGACCCTCACAAATTGCAAATACAAATTTATTAAGAATTAATCGGATTGAAGCTATAGCGTTATCGTTTGCTGGAATCGAAATATCTGCGAGATCGGGGTCACAATTTGTATCGATTAAACAAATTGTTGGAATTCCCAAAGCGATACATTCTCGAAGAGCCGTATATTCTTCTTGCTGATCAACGATGATTACAATATCCGGTACCCCCGTCATATATTGAATCCCGCCCGGATACGTTTGCAAGCGTGATAATTGTCTCTTCAGGATAGCTGCATCTCTTTTTGGAAGACGGTTGAGTCTCCCCGTCTTTTGTTCCGCTCTCAAATCCCTGAACTTATGAAGTCTCGTTTCTGTAGTGGACCAATTCGTTAACATACCACCGAGCCTTTTTTTATTAATATAATATAATGACATATAATGACACCGGGTTCTTATTGCAGCTCGTGCTACTAAATCCGCTGCTTTATAACAAGCTTCTGATAAAAAACGAGCAGTTCTTGTCAGATTTGTAATATGAATACCTTTATGTTTTGCTGAGATATAAGGTGACATTCTAGGATTCCATTTCCTAGTACCATGACCAAAAGGAATTCCTGCTTCCATCATCTCTTCAAAATTGATATTCCACTATCTTCTTGCCATTTCTCCCCATACTTCCTCTTTTTTTTATCAAAAAAAGATTTGATAAAAAAAAGAGACGAGGTGCCCTGAAATAAATAATTGTTCCAATGGAACCTTCTCTTCTACCAGAGATTGGCCATTGATACACAATCCAGGCCATTCATTACTTTCTATTCGTTATTATCTTTCTTTTCTTACTATTAAGAAATCAAAGGATCAAAAATAGTTAAGAGAATCCGCTCCTTAGGACTCATTAAATCCTCTAAATGATTGTTCTGATGTATCATGTAAAGTCTTTGAAATGCAAAAGTATAATAATTCTCTGTGGTGTAAGAAAATATCTATCATCCCCCCCCCGAATAAATTCTTTTTTTTGTTTCCAAAAGAATATTGTTATGCTGCCGTGAACAATGCACTAATGCTTTGAATCCGGTACCAACGGGTATCATCCCCCCCAGAACAACGTTCTCTTTCAGGCCTTTCAACCAGTCGATACGACCCCGGAGAGCTGCTTTTGCTAAAACCCGAGCGGTTTCTTGAAAACTTGCTTCAGATATAAAACTTTGAGTATTCAGAGATGCTCTCGTTATTCCCAATAATATAGCTCGATAACAGATCGCTTCTTCCAAAGCACGCCCCGTTCGCTCCGCTCGTAACAATCCAATAAGTTCGCCGGGTAAAAAAATATTAGACATTCCATCTTCTGAAACCAACACTTTTGATGTTATTTGACGTACAATAATTTCGATATGTCTATTATGGATTTGGACCCCCTGGGATCGATAAACCTTTTGGATCTTATTGACCAAAGAGATACGACTTTGCACTATAGTTAGCTCAGCACCAATTAAGAATCCCCAAGGAATCCCAAGAATTCTTGTTATACGCGCGTTCCAACCCTCAACTCTTTTTTCTAGGTTCATCGATATTGAATCAATCGAACGCACTTCTAACACTTGTTCTACTTTTGGAAGACCCTGCGTTATATCACCAGATCTTGATTTTTCATATATAAATGTAATTAATGTATCTCCTTCATAAAGGATTTCTCCATAATGCCCATGAACAGTTGCTCCTGGAGTAGCCAAATAAGGCTTAGCTGATCTTATTACTACAGAGCCGGCTTGAACAATTAAAACTTGACCTGATTTGAGGTGTGGTCCATTTGTGGCTATACATATATTTTCACAAATAAACTGCCCAAGACTCATTATTGTGGACATTTCCTCACAATAATTATGATGGATAAAATACCAATTCAAATTAAATGGATTCAAAACAATCTTACTGTCTGGATCAGGATTATAAATTCTCTCGTTTTCATCCATTAAATAAAATTTACGTACTTGAAAAGTCTGTTTTAAATTATCAAGTTTCAAATAGTTAGTTACCGAAATCGGATTATAAGCTATTAAATAGTAAAATGAATAAAAATTCGCAATTTGAAGGACTGTTCCTAAGGGTCCCAACGAATTCCTAATTGGAATTAGAGGATCTTTTTGAATGTGAATTGATTGCTTTATCACATTATGATATTTGATATCGTTGAATGGACCCATTCGAAAACAATTAGATGATGACAAAATTATCAAAGATTGGCATTCCTTATTTCTATTCAACAAGGTATGAATAGTTCCTTGATTTTGGCTAAGTGATTGTTGAACCCTTGCCTTGAAATAAATGGAGTAAAACGGATTTATATTGGTGCGATCTGGACCATTATCAGAGATCAATCCTGGACTTGACGGAGCATTCCTTTTTCGGATATACGAAATATGGGATTGCACTAAGTCGATTCTTAGGAAATCTCGAATCATACCATTTGTACTTACTTCAACAAAGGAAGTACAGACCTCTTCGACGGAAGAACTTTTTTTGTCTTGGTCCCAATTCAAGACTAAACAAGTTCGAACTAATTGAATACTTGTGTCAGAAATACCCCGAAAGGGTTTGCCCTTTCCATAAAGGATATAATTGACAACTCGAAGGTGCATATTATCCTTTTCCCGCAGCAGATCCTGGGGGAAGAGTGTTGCTAAATCGATACCGTTCGCTATTTCATATGTGACTACGGGTCGAACCAAAACAAAATGCTTTTTCTTGGTAGGTGTGATCCGTTGGACATAGATCCATTTTTTCAATTTTTTTGATTCCCGGGTGGATTCCTTAAGTTCTTTTTTTCCCGTTTCCGGCGGTATCAAGATGCCACTGTGTCGGGATATCTTATCCGTTTCCCCAGGAAAATGGATATCCCCAGAAAAAATTTTGAGTTCAATCCTTTTTTTTTTTTTCTCCACTCGGACCAATCCGCCCACTTGGCTTCTTCTATTTAAAGCGATTCGGGTATATACTCCAATGATACTATTATTCCGTACCATTACGTAAGAAGATTCGGGTAAAATATGCACTTCCTCGGGAATGAAAAAAAAGCGATCAATTTTCATTTGAAATTTTGGCTTAATTTTTTTGACTCCTCGATACTCAATCAAGTCCTCTTTTTTGACGATTGAATGCGCCCCTATAGTCCCATATTTAGTAATTCCTGAATTCTTTCTTCTGTATCGAGGATCATCAAAATAAGCAAGAATACTATTTTTACGGAAAATACCCTTTATGGGTATTTCAATCGAGATACCTGAATGGGGCATTAGTTCTTTCTCTTGTTCTTGGATGGATTGGAACGGAATGAGAAATTGATTTCTTCGCCTTTTTGCCAATAAATCAGAATTCTTGTGGAGAATTGCAGGATGTATGAGATTACAATGACCAATACCTATGATTCGATTAAATCCCGAATAATCAAAAATACCATCTTCTTTTTTATCATAAAAATCTGACCTAACTAATTGGTGTCTCACTTGATCATTATTCACTGAGAGGCTAGAAATATATCTTCGTTCGACAGAATGAGAATGGATGTTCAGTTGATCTTGATCCTTGTGGAGTGAAAAAGAAACTACACCGGATCTGCACGAACCTCCTGATAATATCCATAAATGACTTGTTTTTGGTAAGAGCCGGACATTACTATATTGAAATTCGGGTGCATGGTACACGTCGGTACTCCAGTGCATTTCTCCCTCTGAGTCAGAATAAATATGTTTTCGAACCCTCTCCTT